TTCACTTGAACTTATTCGTTCAATTGGTATTTTTTCTTATTCTCGTATCTTTTAAAAATTTGACCATATATTTAATATATTTAAGGAAGTCCCTTAAAAACATCTACTTAGGCAAGTACTTTACAAGCATATGTTTAAAAATAGCATATTTCCTTTAGCTTCTTCATGCCTACGATAACTAGTTATTTCGGTTTTCTACTAGCGGCTTTAACTATAACCTCCGTTCTATTTATTGGTCTGAGTAAGATACGACTTATTTAAAATGAATTGAATGAGCAATTCAGAAAATAAAAATTTCTGCAGTATTCCATCTATTCTATAGGTGCAAATTTCCAATTCTGGGTCATTGAGATTCATGAGTAATAAGGATAGATATTACCTCTCTTTTTCTCTTTTCAAAGAAAAAATGGAAATGATTGAAGTTTTTCTATTTGGAATCGTCTTGGGTCTAATTCCTATTACTTTGGCTGGGTTATTCGTAACTGCATATTTACAATATAGACGTGGTGATCAGCTGGACCTTTGATTAATTAAGGTCGATTTTTTTGATTGACCGCGTGCTCTTTCTTTACTTTAATCCCGAAAAGGTCAAATTGAGAGTCTGTTCCATTATTGCCATGTAATTTTGACCTAACAAAACAAGAATGGAATCGCGCTCTGTAGGATTTGAACCTACGACATCGGGTTTTGGAGACCCACGTTCTACCGAACTGAACTAAGAGCGCTTTCTTACCACAATAAAAAACGAATGTCAGGAAATAGATTCTTTTTGTAGCTCCAACACATCTTGCATGCGCCTACATATGCTATCCTATATAGCAGGATATAAATAGCAGGATATAATGAAAGATCGTCTATATCCAATTTTGAATCGATCTCAATTGATCTCTCGTTACTGTTCCGAGGATAAGAAATAAGTAGGGATGACAGGATTTGAACCTGTGACATTTTGTACCCAAAACAAATACGCTACCAAACTGCGCTACACCCCTTTCGATTGATTTACAGTGTCATTGTAGAGAACCCCCATTTTGTTTTCCATATCTTTATTTCCAGAGAAAAATGAGAAAAATGATATTTCGATTTATTATTTGTCTTTGGTCTCATATCGGATAACATATAATAATAAACCGACACACGTATGAAATAGATATGAAACCGCCTTCAAATTGCTGAATGTTCAGGCGGAAGGGACCTTCTTTTTTTTTTTTCTTTTAAGATTTTAGAAAAGAAGAGGAAAATCTTAGCTACTAAATCCTTGTACATTTCCATTGGAATTAGGGAGTCCATGTACAAATACAGGTGGTTCCTAGTTACATATACATTTGATCATATAGCTATTTTGTTTATGTATTACAATAAAGCAGGAGGTTTTAAAATGCGAGATCTAAAAACATATCTCTCCGCGGCACCGGTACTAAGTACTTTATGGTTTGGGTCTTTAGCAGGTCTATTGATAGAGATTAATCGTTTTTTCCCAGATGCGTTGACATTCCCTTTTTTTTCATTCTAGTTATTTTATTGGTCTAACTGTTGGCAGAGGAGGGATTGAAGAAGATTAGAGATAGAACGCAATATCTGTGACTAGTCCTTCTCCCCTCCCTACTCTTTCTTCGAACAGTTAAGTGAATATAAAACCAAAAAGGGGGTTCATGGCCAGGGGTAAAGATACCCGAGTTAAAGTTATTTTGGAATGCACCGGGTGTGTTCGAACGGGTGTTAGTGTTAATAAGAAATCAAGAGGCATTTCCAGATATATTACTCAAAAAAATCGACACAATACACCCGGTCGATTGGAATTGAGAAAATTCTGTCCCTATTGTTACAAACATAGGATTCATGGGGAGATAAAGAAATAGATAGAATCGATCACCTGCGTGTCACTCCTTCAAGGAACCCGAAAAAAGAGATATTAACATTAACTATATCTTAGATAGTTAATAACACATAATTAATATAACATATATTAAAAAATTAATATATTAATAGCATAGAATATATAGAATCTCTAAAACAAAAAAAAAAAAAAACAAATTCTATTTCTTAATTCTTAATCATTTTAGATTTGATCAAACGAAATAGGATTTTTTGGATAAGGAATAAACAAAACATGCATAAATTCAAGCGACTTTTTCATAAATCCAAGCGTTCTTTGCGTAGGCGTTTGCCCCCGATCAAATCGGGGGATCGAATTGCTTATAGAAACATGAGTTTAATTAGTCGATTTATTAGTGAACAAGGAAAAATATTATCTAAACGGGTAAATCGATTGACCTTAAAACAACAACGATTTATTACTATTGCTATCAAACAAGCTCGTATTTTATCTTTGTTACCTTTTCTTAATAATGAAAAACAATTTGAAAAGGGCGAGTCGACTGCTAGAACTGCTGGTCTTAGAACCCGAAATAAAATCAATAGGCTTACTCTTAAATAGAATCAAACTCCCAATCCGAATTCAAATAAGGATTTCTTTTTTGTTTAAAATACAGGTTGTAAGAAAAAAACGAATTGAATTGGGTAAGAACAAGGAATCAATCTTTTTTTATTGAACGTGTTTGCTCATTTTAACGACTGTATCCTATCCTATTCTATAATAAAAATTTCTACTCTACCTTCCCGGAGTTCATTATTCAGGGAACTCCATTTAAAGCATCTCGAGCGATTCCTTCCAATTGCCTTATTTTATTATTTCATTGGAAATCATATAAAGACTTTTTTTATTTAATATAGCCATTTGCGCAAGTATTTTACGATTAAGAAGCAACTGCCTCTTGGACAGACTGTGCATTAATATACTATAACTATAGGATACCCGCCTCTCGCGAATTACTGCATTTATTCGCGTGATCCACAAACGACGAAAATCTCTCTTTTGCCTATCTCTATCCCGATGAGCCGAAACCAAAGCTCGTATTTTCTGTTGAGTAATAGTTCGAGTAAGTCTTGAACGAGCCCCCCGAAAGCTTGAGGCAAATAAACGCATTTTTGTTCTACGGTTCCGAGCTATATATCCTCGTCTAATTCTGGTCATTGAATAAATGAAACGTTGAGGAATAACTGATCGATTTGCTTTCTTTCAGTTACTCTTTATTTTCTTTACTAGCCTATTAATTAACAAAACGGGTTCTCCCAATGTATAAGGTAAAAACTCCAATGGCTTTTGCTACAATAACCTTCCCAACCACGATTTTTTTTCGAGGCATTTTCTCAATGCCTCGAAAAAAAAAGCACAGTAAATATAAATGGATAACGAAATGGTGGGTTCCATCGTTTATATGGTTACTTCTTAAATTAAACGGTAAGGCCCTCTCTATACACCGGAGCCGCTTTCTTCGTTCTTGATTTAATCAATATATTAACTTGTACAGTTCACACTCTTTGACTCTACCCATGGGATTATCCAGTAATAGACCTTTCACAAGTAGATCCACCCAATACAGTAACGGTATTTAATTATGAAGATTTGTTGGGTAGCTGACCGTCTGAGTCCGTTCTTGCAAGAGTCTGGGTATAATTTTTCTGCTTTTTAAATAAAATAAAAAAGAATTTCCCTGGATAATCAGTTGCTACCAATGGGTAATTCTTTTCATCTTAAATTGAAAAATTAAGGGGTGCACGCGTTTGTCCCAATGGAAACCAAAAATTTAGTCCACAATATACACAATAACAAGATATGGTAGATCTTTTTTTAGATCGTGAATGGAAGAACTCCATTCTATCCTATTCGTTGGTACTGTACCGATCACTGATACTGTAATTTTTCATTTTTTTCTTTTGTCCCAGCCCAGGATCTGAACGAGTCGCACATACACCCGAATACATGTTCCTCGGCGCTGAGGACATCCCCTAAGAGCGGGGGATTTCGTGACATTTTTTATTGGCTGCCTTGTATTCCTAATAAGTTGTTTAAGAGTTGGCATGGAAATCGTATCTGAATCGTATATCGAAAGGGGATGGTTTAGATTGATCCTAACCGGATGATTATGATTTCTTTTAATATAATATATTTTTATAAATCTAAATTTTACTAAATTTAATATACTAAATAGAAACTATTAAACTGTTAAATATTAAAATTTCAAAATTTTATTTTAAATGTGATTTATGTGAAATCTTTGCTATTTTTCAACCGCTACACGATCAACAATTCCATGAGCTTGGGCTTCTGTTGCTGACATAAAAGCATCCCTTTCCATGTCTTCGGATACCATCCATAAGGGTTTGCCCGTTCTTTGTACATAAACCCTTGTGATGGTTTCGCGCAGCTTCAGCAGTTCTTCCGCTTCCAGGACAAATTCTCCTACTTGGGCCATAAAAAAAGCACTAAAAGGCTGATGAATCATTACCCTGATGATAGAACATAATAAATAGTTATTCGATCTTTCATGATTAAAGAATAAAAAAAAAAACGATAGAATTGACCAACCGTACATGCATGGTTTGCACATTGCATACGGCTCTTTAATAGAATTGACTTTTACCTTCCATCAAAATCAAAGAAAAAAATCAGAAAATATAGAGTCTATCAGACCCAGATTGGTAAATGATCTAATAACCGCCCTTCCTTTTTTTTTTCGGAGTTTAAAAAATACTATGACGGTTCCGTTGCTTTATATCTTTCTTTTTTTTTTTTTTATTTCATTTGTGATTCAGCAATCCCAAAGTTTCTTTTTTTCGTATTCTTTTCTTTCCGAACATAGCCAAAACAGCCTTTCTTTGGGTTTGGGTGTGAAAAAAAAAAAGGTTTGTGACACTGAAACAGGCCTCCGATAGATAAGAAAAAATCGGCAATACCTTTTTTCATACTACTCTTTCGATACATAATTTAATGATTTTTTAATTGTTTTTTGAAAAAAAAAAATACAATTTTGTTTCTATCGAATTCTAAGTGCCATGCTATTATTACTGAAAAACATTTTATATGGTGAGGGCATAGTCTTTTTTCTCTAAAAAAAAAAAAAACTCATTGGCGCCAAGCGTGAGGGAATGCTAAACGTTTGGTAATTTTTCCTCCGACCAGAATAAAAGATCCCATTGAAGCGGCTAATCCCAGGCATATTGTCTGTACATCTGGTCGCACAAATTGCATAGTATCATAAAGAGCTATTCCAGGTATTACCCATCCGCCTGGAGAGTTGATAAACAAATAAAGATCTTTGGTATCACTCTCCATAGTTAGATATAATATAAGAGCAATAAGTTGATTCGCTAGATGGGTATTAATTATTTGGCCTAAAAAAAGCAATCTTTCTCGATAAAGTCGGTTGATTAGGATAAAATTCGATCCTTTAGGAACCGTACATGCATACTTTGATGCATACGGTTCTACAAAAATTGCGAAAACAAATAAGAATCAATGTGTAGATCCTAGCTCTCCTTCTTTTTTCCTAAGAGGCTCCTTCTCGTTTTTCTATTCTAACGAATAAATCGAATAAATTTTTCTTCCATTTTTCAAGAAAAATGAATTTTGGCCTGTTTACCTAAAAAAAGGGGCATTTACTAAACTTTTCGAACTAACTTCTTTTTGATGTATTGTTTCATCGAGATTTAATCTAAATCACAATGTCATTCTCTTGTTCCTGAATGGTCCTCTTCAATTCTTTTAGGTTTATGCTCTACTCCGAGTAAAGATCCACCCGGTTTTTATTTGCACATATAGAGCAAAAGCCCCTACTACCACGTCTTTTTGCGAAGACTTCTTTTTTTTTTTTTCAATTCATTTCATGTCTTTCGTCAAATATTCGACGTATTGATCATATTAGTCACGTAATTTTGATTAACAGTTGTAAATTACTTTAATTTAATAAATAAAAAGTCAAATATGATACAAGTAGTAATCATAGATAATCTATTACAAATTGGGTTTTTTCTAAACGGAGCCTGGATACCGCATTTTTTTATTAGTCCAAACAAACAAGCCAACCATAAATTTGATTCTAATCGATAATATTAATCTGGATACCTCCCAACAAAAAAATATTATTTTATTTCATTGCACTTCACGCTCAAAATTTTTGATGATTCGATCAATCCTTTTTGGGCGAAGCTGAAGGATATCTCAATCGGGGGAGAAAACGGGGAAATCCCATATGACCCACTATATCTGACAAGTCGCACTATATGTCAACCCAGGATGAAGCGTTTTCCCCAGGATTTCGAAAGGGTATTCTTGGAACACCAATAGGCATAAAACGAAAGAAACAATTAAGTACTATATCTCAATCTCACTTTAATGTGGAATCGTAATAATGGTTTTTTTTTTTATTGTCTTTTCTCCTATATTTTAGCCATAGATTAGATAAATTTATAAATAAACTCAAGGAAGACAGAATGAATAAAATAACAGAAATTGAGGCACTTTGAAAGATAAAGGAATACGACCATATAAAATGATATCAACCCCCCATTGCGTATTGGTACTTATCGGGTATAAAATAGATTTGCTTCTCTTTGTTCCTACGAACAGAATTAGAATTGTTCCTTTATTATTACTAAAAGACTGGAACAAAGATTAATCCTTTCTCTCAGATAATGCACTGAAAGGGAGAGGTCCATAGTATAGTTTTCCAATGCAATAAAGTCACATAGTGTCTATTTTTTGTTGATAAAGGGGTATTTTTTCCATGGGTTTGCCTTGGTATCGTGTTCATACCGTCGTATTGAATGATCCCGGTCGTTTGCTGGCTGTCCATATAATGCATACGGCTCTGGTTGCTGGTTGGGCTGGTTCGATGGCTCTATATGAATTAGCAGTTTTTGATCCCTCTGACCCTGTTCTCGACCCAATGTGGAGACAAGGTATGTTCGTTATACCCTTTATGACTCGTTTAGGAATAACCGATTCATGGGGTGGTTGGACTATCACAGGCGGGACTATAACGAATCCGGGTATTTGGAGTTACGAAGGTGTGGCCGGGGCACATATTGTGTTTTCTGGATTGTGCTTCTTGGCAGCTATCTGGCATTGGGTGTATTGGGATCTAGAAATATTTACTGATGAACGTACAGGAAAACCTTCGTTGGATTTGCCCAAGATCTTCGGAATTCATTTATTTCTCTCAGGAGTGGCTTGCTTTGGGTTTGGCGCATTCCATGTAACAGGATTGTACGGTCCTGGAATCTGGGTGTCCGATCCTTATGGACTAACCGGAAAGGTCCAATCTGTAAATCCAGCGTGGGGTGTGGAAGGTTTTGATCCTTTTGCTCCGGGAGGAATAGCCTCTCATCATATTGCAGCAGGGACATTGGGCATATTAGCAGGACTATTTCATCTTAGTGTCCGTCCGCCACAACGTCTATACAAGGGATTGCGTATGGGAAATATTGAAACCGTCCTTTCCAGTAGTATTGCTGCTGTCTTTTTTGCGGCTTTTGTTGTTGCTGGAACTATGTGGTATGGTTCAGCAACTACTCCGATTGAATTATTTGGCCCCACTCGTTATCAATGGGATCAGGGATATTTCCAGCAAGAAATATATCGAAGAGTTGTTGCTGGGCTAGCCGAGAATCAAAGTTTATCCGAAGCTTGGTCTAAAATTCCTGAAAAATTAGCTTTTTATGATTACATTGGGAATAATCCGGCAAAAGGGGGGTTGTTCAGAGCGGGTTCGATGGATAACGGGGATGGAATCGCTGTTGGGTGGTTAGGGCATCCTGTCTTTAGAGATAAAGAAGGCCGTGAACTTTTTGTGCGTCGTATGCCTACTTTTTTTGAAACATTTCCAGTTGTTTTGGTAGACGGTGACGGAATTGTTAGAGCCGATGTTCCTTTTCGAAGGGCGGAATCGAAGTATAGTGTCGAGCAAGTAGGTGTAACTGTTGAGTTCTATGGCGGCGAACTCAATGGCGTCAGTTATAGTGATCCCGCTACTGTTAAAAAATATGCTAGACGTGCTCAATTGGGTGAAATCTTTGAATTAGATCGTGCTACTTTGAAATCCGATGGTGTTTTTCGTAGTAGTCCAAGGGGTTGGTTTACTTTTGGACATGCTTCATTTGCTCTGCTCTTCTTCTTTGGGCACATTTGGCATGGCGCTAGAACCCTGTTCAGAGATGTTTTTGCTGGTATTGATCCAGATTTGGACGCTCAAGTAGAATTTGGAGCATTCCAAAAACTAGGGGATCCAACTACAAAAAGACAAGTAGTTTGATACAACATTGCTCCCTTATCTATTTTTTGACATGGGTTACCGGAGAAATTTTGATCTGAATCGCCGACTTGTCTTTGAGTCTTGCTCCTTCTTTAATCCAGGAGACGGCTCCAAATAAACAGGTACGGAAGCTATAATTGTAAACCACAATCAAATCTATGGAAGCATTGGTTTATACATTCCTCTTAGTCTCGACTCTAGGGATCATTTTTTTCGCTATCTTTTTTCGAGAACCACCTAAAGTTCCAACTAAAAAGATGAAATGATTTTTCATTATCTCGCTTGAAGTAATGAGTCTCCCAATATTGGGAGACTCATTACTTCAACTAGTCCCCGTGTTCCTCGAATGGATCTCTTAGTTGTTGAGAAGGTTGCCCAAAAGCAGTATATAAGGCATACCCAGTAAAACTTACAAGTAAACCAGATATAAAGATGGCAACTAGGGTTGCTATTTCCATTATTATATAATTTATATAATTTATAATTTCAAGACCACAACGGATCTATGAGATAAGATTACTTATTTACAATAAAATTGTATACAAAGTCAACAGATCTCAATGAATACAAAATAGGATTTATGGTTACACAAAGCGTTGAGAGTAGTTCTAGATCTCGTCCAAAACGAACTGGTGTAGGGGGGTTATTGAAACCATTGAATTCGGAATATGGTAAAGTAGCTCCTGGATGGGGAACTACTCCATTGATGGGAGTCACAATGGCCTTATTTGCAATATTTCTATCTATTATTTTAGAGATTTATAATTCTTCCGTTTTACTAGACGGAATTTCAATGAATTAGATTTCTCAGAATCACTAAGTCCTAGCTTTGCTTTTCACTCTAAAGCAAAGCGTTTAGACTTGTATTTTGGGTCCGTTTTGGCAGTTCGACCGCGGAATTTCTTTGTTTCTCTATTTCCGGAATATGAGTGTGTGACTTGTTAGAATTGATCCTATTGATAGTACAGAGAACAAGTCTGTCATCTTGGTAGAGATGCTTTCCCTCGTCAGATATTCATTCTAGTATCTGGAGCACGAAATAGATGAAATAGATTACGAAGTATTAGAACTATGATTCATACTTAATATTCAGACCTCGTGGCCGGACTCCAAAAAATCTTTCAAACTCCTGTTCATGCTTATTTTGATCACAGGGCAAGTGTTTTTTTTTTTTTTTTATTATTATGTCTATTCCTATTCATTGAATAAGTGATGATACAATGGTTCTTACTCAGAGAATTGTTGGACTTAGCTTGAAAGTTTTATCGAATCATCGTGGTTCTAGTATGAATCTGGGGTTTCAATCGGTTCATGGGGTCTTAACAAGAAAATTCCTATCAAGCACTAAAAAAGAAAGTAAACCCATATTACAAACAAAAATAATAAATCAACGAAAGTCAATAGGTAAATAGAAGATTCAAGAGGCCTGTAACGATCAACATCAAGACGAATGCGCCAACTTGATATTTTGGCATTATAACCACAAAAAAGAGTTTCAAGAATAGTTTAATAGTTTTCGGATTTTTTTTTATTTTCGTTCTTTTGTATCTTCTGAGAAGATTGAATCATAGGATTAAGATGTTTCTTTACTATTACACATATTTGTTTCCACCAGTATTTTTGTCTTTCTGTTTGAGCTGTACGAGATGAAAGCCTCATTTACGGTTCGTGGAGGGGGAGTTCCCTTGGGTTACCTATCTCAATAAAGTCTATGATTGGTTCGAAGAACGTCTTGAGATTCAGGCGATTGCAGATGATATAACTAGTAAATACGTTCCTCCTCATGTCAACATATTTTATTGTTTAGGAGGAATAACGCTTACTTGTTTTTTAGTACAAGTGGCTAC